CAGACTCATGATGAAATAGAATCCTGGATCGAGACCTGTGATTGGTTTTTGGATGAAGAGAGAGTTTACTCGTTTCATTTCTCCACCTTAAGGCCAGAAAAAGGGATTGATCAAATTCTATGGAGTCTGACTCATATTGATCGTTTAGTAAAGAGTGACTATGGTTATCAAATGTTTGAACAAGCGGGAGCAATTTACTTACGATACTTAGTTGACATTCATCAAAAGGATCTAATGAATTATGAGTTCAATACATCCTGTTTAGCAGAAAGACGGCTATTCCTTGCTCATTATCAGACAATCACTTATCCACAAACCTCGTGTGGGGCTAATAGTTTTCATTTCCCATCTCATGGAAAACCAAAACCCTTTTCGTTCCGCCTAGCCCTATCCCCCTCTAGGGGTATTTTAGTGATAGGTCCTATAGGAACTGGACGATCCTATTTGGTCAAATCCCTAGCGGCAAACTCCTATCTTCCTTTCATTACGGTATTTCTTAACAAGCTGGATTTGCAAACAGTTATTGATGATCTCGATCCTGATGAGGACTATATGGAAGCGCTTGATGGTGTGGATATTGATGGTATTGATGATGATAGCGATCCTGCTAAGGAATATATGGATGCGCTTAAAGATGTGGATGATATTAATGATCGTGACTATATTTATTCGAACTTGGACTCGGACCCGGAGCTGAGGGAGGAGTATACGGTGGATGATGAGATACTTAGGTATATCATCGAGTTGGAAATAGATCTAGCTTCTATCAACTTGCAATTCGAATTGGCAAGAACAATGTCTCCTTGCATAGTATGGATTCCAAACATTCATGATCTGTATGTGGATGAGTCGGAGTCCCTCGGTTTATTATTGAACTATCTCTCCGGGGATTGTGAAAGACGGTCCACTAGAGATATTCTTGTTATTGCTTCGACTCATAGTCCCCAAAAAGTGGATCCCGCTCTAATAGCTCCGAATAAATTAAATACATGCATTAAGATACGAAGGCTTCTTATTCCACAACAACGAAAGCACGTCTTCACCCTTTCATATACTAGGGGATTTCACTTGGAAAAGAAAATGTTCCATACTAATGGATTCGGGTCCATAGCCATGGGTTACAATGCACGAGATCTTGTAGCAATTACCAACGAGGCCCTATCGATTAGTATTACACAGAAGAAATCAATTATAGACACTAATACAATTAGATTCGCTCTTCATAGACAAACTTGGGAGTTGCGAGCCCATGTAAGACCGGTTCCGGATCATGGGATCCTTTTCTATCAGATAGGAAGGGCTGTTGCACAAAATGTACTTATAAATAATTGCTGCCTTATAGATCCTATATCTATCTATATGAAGAAGCAATCATGTTACGAAGGGGATCCTTATTTGTACAAATGGTTCTTCGAACTTGGAACGAGCATGAAGAAATTAACGATACTTCTTTATCTTTTGAGTTGTTCTGCCGGATTGGTCGCTCAAGATCTTTGGTCTCTACCCGGACCCGATGAAAAAAATTGGATCACCTCTTATAGACTCGTTGAGACGGATTCTGATCTAGTCGATGGCCTAGTAGAAGTAGTAGAAGGCGCTCTGGTGGGATCCTCGCTTCTTCGGCCCGAACCAAGGAATCCCTTAGAGATGATGGAAAATGGATCTCGTTCTATCTTTGATCGTAGATTTCTCTATGAATCGGAGTTAAAAGAATGGGCAGAAGGCACCGACCCGCAACAGTTAGCGGAGGATGTAGTCGATCACATAGTTTGGGCTCCTAGAATATGGCAACCTTGGGGCTTTCTATTTGATTGGATCGAAAGGCCCAATGAATTGGAATTTCCCTATTGGGCCAGGTCATTTCGGGGCAAGCCGATCATTTCTGATGAAGTTAATGATGAATATTTTGATTATGCATTTTATGGTGAAGGGGATGATGGATATGATGAAGAGGATGAGCGTCAAGAGAATGATTGGGAGTTCTTGCAGAGTGAAACCCCGGGACGAGATCGATCTTCCAAAGAACAAGTCTTTTTTCGAAAAGGCCAATTCATTTGGGACCCTGGAGATCCACTCTTTTACATATTCAACGATGAGCTCTCTGTCTTTCTGTTTTCACATCGAGAATTCTTTGCAGATCAAGAGATGTCAAAGGGGCTTCTTCTGACTTCCCAAGGGGAGACTCTATATAAACGCGGGTTTAGCAAGAAACCGAAAGAAAAGTACTTCGAATTTTTGATTAATCGCCAGAGACGGAGACGGCTTAGAACCATTAGTTCATTATATAATAGATCTTTCCGTTCTAATATTCAATCCGCGAGTTATCAGTACTTATCAAATCTGTTCCTATCTAACGGAAGGCTATTGGATCAAATGACAAAGACATTGTTTAGAAAAAGATGGATTTTCCCGGATGAACTGAAAATTGGATTCATGTAACAGGAAAAATATTTCCCATCCCTTAGCCGTAAAGATATGTGGCCATGAAAGAGGGATTAAG